CGAAGACCAGGAAGGCAAAGAATCCCCCCTAGAATAATTTGTTCCCCTCATTTATCTTTTTTTTTTCGTTATATTCCCCGCTTAGTCTAGTATCTAGTCGAATTTCATAAATAGAAAACTTTTCTATGACATTGAAATATCATAGGATATATGATAATAGTGACATCATTCCAATTTCGATTAGAAAAAGTGAAAAAAAAAAGTAAAATAGTCTTCTTCGCAATATATATATTGTAACTAAGAATGTAGTACAAGTAATTCTAGATTTCTCGTAGATGTAGAAAAAAAGTATAAACAAACAAAAAAGAATCTTCTCATTATTTTTTGATTTCTTGAGCATCTAAAATTGTCAAAGAATTGTCAACAATAATTTTTTTTTTGTTCTTGTTACGAACTTTATGTTGATAAATCCACGAATCTAGAAATTCATTTCGGACAATTGAACCTTCTCGAACTGTTTCTTTTTAAGAACCAAAAAGATTTGTGCCAAAATAACAGATGCAAAGAAGAACAAAAGACCTTGTACGCGCAATGGGTCTTGAAGTACTATTTCTGCATCTCCCTGACCAAATCCACCCACATTAGGATTACTCGTTAATGGTTGATCAAGTTTGATAGATTCACCCTCTGAAACAAGAAGTTCTGGTCCTGGAGGGATAATATCAACCACTTCACGTCCATCTGAAGCATCCGCTATGGTTATTTCGTATCCGCCCTTTTCTTTTCGTAAAATTTTCTTTACTATACCTGCTGCTGTAGCATTATAAACTGTATTATTACTCTTGCTTCCGTCAGGATAAATCTGACCCCTTCCCCTGTTACCACCTACATATATCGGATATTTTAAGAAGTGAACATCCTTCTTAGTAGCAGGGTCCGGGGAAAGAATAGGAAAGGTAATTTCACTATATTTTTGCCCAGGAACAGGACCTATCACAAGAATATTTTTTTTATTGGGTCGATAACTCTGAAAAGAAAGATTGCCTATCTTTTCTTTCATCTCGGGAGAAATACGATCGGGTGGGGCTAATTCAAATCCCTCAGGTAAAATAAGAACAGCCCCCACATTTAAACCCCCCTTTTTGCCGTTAGCAAGAACTTGTTTTAGTTGCATATCATAAGGAATTCGAACAACTGCTTCAAATACAGTATCAGGAAGGACCGCTTGCGGAACCTCAATATCCACGGGCTTATTAGCTAAATGACAATTGGCACATACAATACGCCCAGTTGCTTCTCGTGGATTTTCATAACCTTGCTGCGCGAAAATGGGATACGCATTTGAAATGGATGACCGAGTTATTATATATATCATCAGCGATATGGAAATGGATCGAGTAATCTGTTTTTTTATCCAAGAAAAGGTATTTCTAGTTTGCATGGTCCAATCATTGATTCCGAAAATTTCTACAATAAATTTGGTAGGTTGCTAGTATAGGTCCCTATCCACGATTCTGCTATTTACTTTACTGAATACAATTTACTGAAATTGAAAAAATATTACTGGAATATGGGGGAATTCCCCGCCTTGGATGGGTAAAAATAAAAAGAGTAAGTACGATTTTGAATGCTTTGATTATGTACAAAGTAACAAACATTATAATTCGAATTTATAATTAGATTAAGATCCGTATATCTTTTTTCTTTTCAGTCATTCATTGAATGATAAATCACTACAAGCGATGGGGATACACGATTTAAATAACGGAAAATCAAATATTTCAAAATTGTATCTAGAATGACTGGAAAAGTGGAAACAAGACCAGATATAATTTGATCGTTATGAGCAAATCCAAAATCTTTGTAAATAGAGCCAATCATTAGTTCCCAACCGTGGGGCGAATGAAATCCGATACATAAATCAGTTAATAAAAGAATAGAAAAAGCTTTTATTGTGTCACTTAAGTTATATAGGAATTCCTGAACCCAAGAGTTAAGAAGAATAAGTTCTTTATTCCCCAGAATGGAATAACCGCTTAGAATAAGGAAACAGATTATATTTGTCGAGAAGTGCAAAATCGTATGGATACAATCCCCATTGTGCATCTTGATCAATTGAATCGTTTCACTGTGGATTCCTATACGAAGCTTTTGTAGATGTGTTTCCGGGTATTCCTTTATCATTTCGTCCAACAAGCGGAGCTCCTCTAATTCGATGAATTTTTCTAGAAGCCTCTTTTCTTGAATATCATTCAAAAAGGTTTCAGATTGCTTAGTATTCCACCAATTAGTAACCCAAGATTCCAGACTTTTTTGAAATGATAGAGAAATCCACCAGGGTAAAAATACTATAGATGCAAGATATAGAAAAGGAATAAATGCTTTCTTTTTTTCCATTTTTTTTTTTTTTTTCATCTATAAATTGTTAATGAACCCATTGCGTTCGTCGACTCTATGCGATCCCATATTTCTATCAAACATGAGTTCTATTACAAAGTATAGAATCCATGAATCTATTCTATGTTTTTTTTTTGTGATTTGGTAATTAGTCCTTGAATCTTGAAAGAATACAGAAATAGAAAAAGAGTCCACTTCGAATTCGAATGAAGAAATAATAAAAAAGAGTGTTTCCAGATATTTCAATTGGTCAAATTCGAAGCAATTACTTCCTTTCGATGAATACGCGGCAGATCCACTTCAATTAATAATTTCAATTAATGAATTTTTTTTTTGATTTCAAGACGAAAGAACTAACTTTCTACCAAAATATCAAATATTTCAAAAATTTCACGAGTTACCCATAGCACAAAAAAAGAATTGAGGATCTGAATGTGATGATCAAAAATGGGTGGCAAAACAAGACAGAATTTTGATAATTTAATTCTCGTTATAATTATAAGAAATCAAATTGTTTGACCATTAAAAAGAACAAAAGAAAAGATAAAAAGAAAGATTTTTAAAAAAGAAATGAAAAATGAAATAATATAATAAATTTATATGATTTATTTGTATTGTATCTAACCTATCAAAATACTGGGCTTAAAAAAACTAAATTTATATTTATTTCGAAATATTTTGATATATGGGATGAATCCATTATTATTTCGATTTTTTACTTTTTTTGTTACTGAATTGGGATTTCCATACGAATAAAGACCCCTTTTTTTAGACAAATTTGTAAACAAAAAGAGTTTCCCTTTTTGGTTGTTTTGTATATATAGGTTCGCTTTGACCCGAATGGGCGTTCGGATGAAATTTCTGTTAAGGTATGCCGTAGAAAAATAGGATTGTAGAGTTTTAATTTTACTCCGAGCTAAGAAAAAAAAGGATTCATTTATTTCTCAAAAAACTTCAATTGGTACACGCAAGAAATAGGCCAATTCAGCAGCTTTTTGTTCAATTTCTCGTGGAGTCAAATTCTCATCAGTACGAGTCAAGGGAATGGCCCCCTGGCCTCTGATTTCCAGATAAAGGACACGACGAGTATAAATACCCTCTTTAAGTTCTATTCTAATAGACTGAATATCTTTTATAAGAAATCGAAGGAAGATGCGACGATTTTTTCCAGGAAATCCCCAACGAAAAATACATACTATTCCTTCTTTTCTATCGAATCGATCATAACCACTACCTACATTCCACGAAATTGTACACCACAAATAGGAGCTAATAAAGAGACCCGCGATCCCATAGAAAGACATCACGATCCCTTGTGGAAAAAAAAGAATTTGCTGGGGAGGAAATAAAGATATCAAATTCCTACCAAGATAGCTGGAAATTCCAACCAATAAGAATCCTAATGAACCTAAAAAAAGAATAAAGGCCCAGCAGAAATTACTTATTTTTCGAGATCCCGTTATAAGTTCTATCCATATCCGTTCTGATCGCCAATTCATACTAGACCTGGTTGCATTTAATTTGAATTGAAAGAATACCCCAACAAATGAATTTGACTTTCGTTATTCTTTTTGTTTCCGATGTAACTCTCATCAACTAGTACTATTCTGATGTGAATCTGTACTTGAACTTTATTTAAGGGTAATTCATCACATTAGTTAGATCGAAAATAATAATATCTACCCCTAATGTCATGTTTCCACATGCATAGGGGCTCTTTCATTTATGTTCGGAAGAAATCACGTGGTATAACATTCTGCTAAATGGATATCCGTGTTATGATTCAAGTCTGAGTCTTGAAAAATGAAATTTGGCCCACAAGATCTAAACAATCTTGTTTTTTTGAACATGAAGAAATAAAGAAGCCATTGCAATTGCCGGAAATACTAGGCCTACTAAAGGCACAAAAATAGAGGGAAGGTTACTAGTTATCATAGAATGGGTACCTCGATTTACTATTTGTACCTGTTTGTTATATATATATTTAAATTTAATATTTATTATATTAATTAATTAATGAGAATTCTAATTCTATAGAATTAGTATAATTCGATAGAAGAGAAGTGAGTATAGTATATAATAAGTTCAAGGAATGTAGAACTAAAAAAGAAATCGGCTTCTACATATAATATCTCATAATCAACTTTATTATTCTTCATCTTTTCTTCTTTCTTTTGCTTCTACTAATTCAATAAAAAAAAAAGTAAAGAATAAAGAAAAAATGAAGGTTTCTTATAAATAAAATTTCCAAAGGATTCGTTAGAATCTGATCCAAGAGGTATTTTTAATAAGGAATTTTTAATAAGGAATAAGGGGATTCCCGGAAAATATCGAAAGATGCAAAAAGCTATTTTTGAATTAAAATTATGTAATTATATACATATGTAAGAAGAGAACATGAAATTTTTTTTATTTGACTAATTTTACAGAAGGAAAAGGAAGAAGTCGTTCTTTTATCTTATTGATAGAGCTTTCCTGATTAGTAATTGGAAATATAATATATAATGAATATATAGAATTTCATTATTCACATTTTTCGATTCTTTCTATTCTACAATCTACAATTAGGGTGTTGCTAACCAAAAACCCCCATTCTTCTGGTTTTTACTTTGATTCCGATTCCGATAAACCAAATCAAATACTTTTTGACACAAATAATTGAC